TATTAACTAAGTATAATAAGGAAGGTTAACCCCCTCCGTTTTATTATTATTATAAGGTTTTGTCGTTTATAGAATATGGAAAGGGATGATAACTAGAAAGAAAGCGGTAGGGGGGTTGGGGGGTAAATAAAAAAGAGTAGAGAAAGATTATACAAAGTGATATACAAGTCACTACCCCCCCCCCCACCCTTTTTTTTATATTTCCTTAATTTGAATTTAATTCACTTTGATTAGGGCGAAGTTCTTTAAAATCCCACGCCCTTTTTAAAATATCCTGAACGGTTTCTGTAAGTTGAGCACCCCTTTCCAGGAAATATAGAATAGCAGGAACATTTAAATAAGTTTGATTTTTTATCGGATCATAAAAACCCACTTTTTGAAGCTCTTTTCCTTCTCTTCGAGATCGAACATCAATTGCAACGATTCGATAGATAGCTCATTGAGATAGATGTAGATGAATAACACCCCTCCTAGAAACGTATAGGAAGTTTTCTCCTCGTACGGCTCGAGAAAAAAGAATTTGATTCGAAGTTTTATCTATGTATGGAATTCTAATATGGAATTCTAATAAATGACAAAAGTATCCATAAAATCATCAAATCAATTAGACTATGATTTAAATCTTTTTTTCTTCTTCGTTCTTGAAAATGAAAAAGAAAAAAGAGATCATTCGTACTCATAACTCAAATTAAATAACTCTTAAAAAGTAAATAGCTCAAAGAACAAAACAATAGTTAGGCAATTTCATTTATTGAGTGGTCTTAACACCTCCCGTTTCGTTTGTCTCTCGTTTAAAAACTATACTTGGATTCTTAAATCTGGCCCAGCATTTATATTTATTGAGACGGTGTTTCCTTGTTTTGGGATCCTTTATCAATCATTAGGTTTAGATTCCTTCGGTGCTTCTTAATCCTTTACAAAATGGTAGCAACATACCTTTTATTTATTATTTATTTTATTTTGGATTTGCTTCTATCCAAGAATCTTACGAACGATTGATTCCCCTGTAATACACTTTTGATCGAAAAAATTGGATTAATTCTAACTAATTTTCCTTTTGAATGGAAAATTTGCTCGAATGGGATCCTTTCGATTTTTCTATCTAAGATATATCACGAAGTTGTTCCAATTTATTGATTTCCATTAACCCTAGATTCTTCCTCCGAAAAATGAATTAATACGTTCTACTCGAGCTTCATCATGGACTATTTCCATTACCAACTGATGTCGAGTCAAGAGCACCTTCACTTAATATAGAAATAGAAAATGGTGGATAAAAGAAAAAATCCACAATAGATCGGGACCTTCAAGTCGCACGTTGCTTTCTACCACATCGTTTCAAACGAAGTTTTAGCATCACATTCCTCTTAATTTGGAATTGGTATGGAATTGATTCAATTGTGAAATCATGCATAGTCATTGGTTTAATTAGTGTGTATACGCCCCAATCTAGACTCTTTTCTTCGATAGATAGATTGGTAAATATTTTTCGGAAGAAGTTTTAGCAAGAACTCTTAAATTTTTGAATTTTGGAATTGGAATCTGGATCGTCACGTATCAAAGATTCGACTTAATTTCTAAGGAATTATTAAACATAATGAAAAGGGTGTTGCTATCATTATTTGAAGAAAACAGTCAGGGCTCTATTTGATCCTCATAGAAAAAAGATAAGTATAAGTCCCCCTTTTTCGTTTTTTGATATTGTAATATTAATTGAATAAGAAACTCGATACAACAAAAAGTAGGCAAAAGAGTTGTTTTCATATCTATTAACTATAAGTTTTTCTAAATAACTAACTTCCCTAATCCTAAATAGAAAGAGTTTGAACATATGATGAAAAGGCCAACCAACTTTTTTTGAAGTCAAACTTTCAGAATCCGGGTTCCTACCTTACCTGAATCCTAAATAGATTAAATTACACCTGTGTGTCATTTGCACTAGATTGGGTTTAGTTTGTGAAAAAGAGTATGATTCATAACAGATAAAAATCAGAAGAAATAAGGGCATTCCGCCGAAAATGCGACTTTCCATTTTTTTAAAACCGTCCTTTTTTATATTCTAAGATAATGGATATCCTCTGGGACGGAAGGATTCGAACCTCCGAATAGCGGGACCAAAACCCGTTGCCTTACCACTTGGCCACGCCCCATTTAGATTGCTAATTAAAGCGTAATATTTGGAGTAGTTATTTGTCAACTCCAATCTAAATATCTAGAGAATACGTTAGATTGTTAATGGCATTTTGATAGGTGTGGATCTAGAATTCAACTTCATTTATTGATCATTAGATATAATTCAATTAAGATATTGTATGAAAGTATGAATTAAGATATTTTATGAAAGTACGATTTCTTCTATTCTCTTTTGCGCATTGGAGAATTTGGATAGTTTCAAAAGAAGAATTTTGTTGTCTATCTTAATTTTTCCCCTTTTCCTTATATTTATATCAATTTATATCAATAACTCAATCAAAATACAAATACAATTATTTTCAAGAATAAAATGTATGTTATGCTTAATATCTTTAGTTTGATTTGTATCTGTCTTAATTCTGCCCTTTATTCACATAGTTTTTTCTTCGGAAAATTGCCCGAGGCCTATGCTTTTTTGAATCCAATTGTAGATGTTATGCCAGCCATACCTGTCTTCTTTTTTCTCTTAGCTTTTGTTTGGCAAGCTGCTGTAAGTTTTCGATGAGATCTTTAATTTAATCTCCTACAAAATTCATGATTTATTCGAAAAAAAAATTCTAACAATTGCTAAGTTTTAGAGAATGAATTTTGTAAATTCTTTTCGATTTTTAGAAAGAACCTCGTTTCTTGCTATCTAAATAGCATATGAGGTAGAAATTGGAGGATCTATTCTCTTTTTTCAAAAAAAAAATTATCTTGGAGATTGTGTAATGCTTACTCTCAAACTCTTCGTTTACACAGTAGTGATATTTTTTGTCTCTCTCTTCATCTTTGGATTCCTATCTAATGATCCCGCGCGTAATCCTGGGCGTGAAGAATAAAAAATGGGTTTTCTTTTACATTTTCTTAGGATTTTATGGTTAACTAAGAACAAAGGATTTGCAAAATTTGAAAAAAAAAATCAAGTCATCAATGAAAACGGAAAGAGAGGGATTCGAACCCTCGGTACGAATAACTCGTACAACGGATTAGCAATCCGACGCTTTAGTCCACTCAGCCATCTCTCCTAATTCAAAAAGATAATTACTCAAAAAGATAATTACTATATTAGATTAGCATTAGATTAGCCAAAAGGGAAGAAATATTTCTTTCTATCTAGTATTTTAATATGGAATAAATATGTACAACTTTTATCAGAAATTTCATTGCGATAAATAACATATCATATAAGGAATCGAAAGTGCCAACAATATAAAAAAGAAAAAGACAACTAAAGAAGACCGAAGAGCTCCTTGCGTTGATTTTGTTCGAAAGGCCCTCCTTATTGCCACGGGCAGGCCCGGGCGGGCAGCCCAGTCCCTAGCCGGGCCTTTTTTTGTTCCAGCAAATTTCTAGATATAATGATGATTTCTATTATTTGAAAATCCAAATGCTATTTATTCTAGTTATTCTATATTTATATATTTATTCTATATCATCTATATATTATTTATATAATATATATATATATAGAAATAATAACTATAGAAATAATAACAAGAAAAATCAATAGGAAATATTCAAGCAAGAGGAAAGAAAGATTATTTCGATCCACAAAAATGAAAAAAGGGAGGGGGTCAACACTTGAATTTTGATGATTTTGTGGATGATCCTATCTTGATTCTCTCCAATGCCCCTATTGGACAAAAGGGCCGATTGTATACAATAATTGCATTGTGGCGGGTATAGTTTAGTGGTAAAAGTGTGATTCGTTTTATTAACCCTTTAAGAGTTAAAGGGTCTTTGATTTCGGCTTGATCATATTCCGAACAAAAACCTTATTTTCTATAAAAAGGATTAAACCCTTTACTTCTCAATAACATATTCGAGAAAAATATAGATTCTCGTGATTTGTATCCAACAGTCACTTAGAAAGTGAGAAAGTGGATTATGAAATTGCGAAACATAATTTTTGAATTGGATTGAATTCGATTATAATATTAATACTTGCCTAAGTACGAGTAAAGTATCCATGGATGTAGATAGAAGGTAGGTTTCGAATCGTAACTAAATCGTCCATTTTTTTTTCGTATAGAAAAAATGGAAGCAAAGTAGCTATTAAACGATGACTTTAGTTTACTAGAGGCATCAACCTATTGTTTTAACTCGGTGGAAATAAAATCGCCTTCCTCAGGATCTTCTCAAGTAAAAATAGAGAACGAAGTAACTAGAAAGATTGGTATAATCACTCTCTTCTAGAGGGATCATCTAGAAAGCGAGTCATTTTTTCTCTATTCAGACAAAAAGCTGACATAGATGTTATGGGTTAGAATTTTTTTGCAATATTGTTCACATCCATAAAGGAGCCGAATGAAACCAAAGTTTCGGGTTCGGTTTTGAATTAGAGACGTTCCGTTCAAAATGTTGAATCGACGTCGACTATAACCCCTAGCCTTCCAAGCTAACGATGCGGGTTCGATTCCCGCTACCCGCTTTTCATTTAAATGTTTATCTTCTATACTCTATATAGCTATTAGATTAGTATTAGGGTAGGGCATAATTTAATATACAATTTGTAATAATCAAATTTCGGATATACAATTGAAAAAATTATCTGATATCCAATCCGATTCTTTTTTTTTTTCAACCAAAGGAGGGGGGGAAAGTCAAAATATGAAAAAATCAGAACGAAAAGCGTCCATCGTCTAATGGATAGGACAGAGGTCTTCTAAACCTTTAGTATAGGTTCAAATCCTATTGGACGCAAATTGTTTCCATATATTTTTTAGATTTCGATATCAAGAAAAAACCTTTTGAAGAATTTGAATTCAAGACGCTTAATTACTTTTTTAAGACAAAAGAAAGTAAGTCATCCATTTTTTATACCT